TCCGATTAAGGAGCTTGCTTGATCGGTCTTCTTCTCTTGTCAATGTCAATCTGCAACCAAGTCAAGAGGTAGAACAAAGGCATCCTCAAATGAGACAGATGAAAGCATAACCACTCACTCGGGCGTGGGAAATAAGAAAGGTGGATTCGATCAAACTCCTTTGCCCGCTACAGATTCTGTTAACGAGTTTAGAGCTTCCCAGTCTTGGGCTTATTCCTGGCTCAGAAGAAAGGCTTTAGATATAATGTTAGAGAGTGGCTGGCTCGCTTCTTTTTTTCTTGAATTGAAAGCGATTAGAGTTTAGTAAGGGAATGGCCGTTGGATGCCTTGGCTTCACCATCTGGTTGGGCTACTTAGTAAACTCTCTTCAACAAGCCCGAGATTACCTATCCTTGGCCGACTTCTCCTCAATCAATTCTAGTCTTCTAGCTAAGGCACTCGCCCTCCTAAGCTTCTTCCTCTCCCTTTCTTTAGTCGAGCCCTACTTCTGATCCTCTCTCGATGGAAGTCTTTCTCGCTGATGCTAAGGCACGAGCTACTTCTAGGAAACGAGCTTCCGACCAGCAGCTACTTTAATAGCAATTCAGAGACATAGGCAATGCCAACTCTCTCAGAAAAGAACTAATAGGCCACTTGGAAGATGATCTTGACAACCTCTTGACACTTAACGAAAGAGCTGCACCCTCCCCCGTTGCTCGAATAAGTAAACTGACTTCTTCTCCCTTAAACGCGCCTAAAGCTTTCTCTATGGTCGACTTAGTAAACTACCTTCTTCTACCGAATGAGAAAAGATTGAATGACTTGCCTCATTCTCTCAATCGATCCGAACTTCTTTTCTGTCTTCTTCGCCTGATCATCATCCCCGTCGAAGAAGTAAACTCCATCATCTGACATCTTATCTTATACCAAATAGGCCGCATTCACAATGGGAAGAGACATGCCATCCTTCGAAGAAGGGACATACCTTGCACTACCTTTATCTAACCACCTGATTCAAACTAGCGATCTACTAAGACTTTCAAGAACCCGGGACCTCAGGATGCTGTGCCTTGGAAGCAAATCGAATACGCTATTACCATCTTCTTTCTATTCTATGCTTACCCATCAAGAGCAGAAGCTAAGAGGAATACCAAACTGAAACAAAAGGATCAGATTCTCATAGAAGACAACTCAAACAATAAGCTGAACCCCCTTCCAGCCCTTGACTTCTCGCTTAGATCATCTCGGTCGAGCTAGTAAACTACCTTAGCGGCATCAACAAGAGCATTTCTGGGATAACCTAAGGCACTCCCTTCCCCTCAAGAGAAAAATAAGCTTCTTTTCCCGTTGATGCCCTTTCGTAGCATGGAGGCCGGATATGGAGACATTTTCGAAATTCCAGTAGCTTCCCTTGCTTCTACGACAGGGTTTGGTGTTCTCGGTCCTTTCTTCGACATAGAGTCTTTATTCTTTTATTTCATTTCTATCAGGAAAGCCTTTTGTGGGAAGGGAAGCGCTAAGAAGCAAGGCCGGAGTGAGGTTACATGAGTTAGGAACGATCCCTGATGTGGAATAATTAGTAAGGGCGTGGGATACTACTTAATCGACCTCAAAGCGAAAGAGATTAAGAGTTAGCCTTATTTAATATAATAAGAGAGAGATGCTTTTCATAGCGTAGTCGTAGTTTCGTACCCAAGATAATGGGAATCAACTTGCTTGCCCTCTGACCTTCTGATATGGCGCGGAGCCCAAGAATCCGACATGAAGAAGTGAAGATTTACATAGTGGTTTGGTCGAGCACGTCCTCGATCATGCACCGTAAGAACTGCTCCACTCCCTGACCGTTCACTCTTCGTGACAGTGATGGCTGGCGGAAGAACTACCACAAGGGGTCCTAAGTCTTTGTCTAGGGTCAAGGGGAGACATCTTGTGAGCAAGGAATCTAGCTTCAATGCCAATTACGGATGCATTTCCAGTAAAAGAATATCAAATTGACACTTGTGCCTGTGAAGGATAGTACTCCTCTTAATAGCGAGCACAAAAGCTAACAACTGTAATGTAATTAAGCACTATCTGTTCTACCAATCCCCTTAACTAGCAAGCGTAAGGAGCATAAGAACTAAGGGGCTATTCTCATAACAGTATACTAAGACTAAAAAATAATGAAATGTTGTATGCCACATCGCTACCTCCGCCTGACAGCGGGATAAAATTAGTTCAAGTGAAGGCGTCACAGAGTCACTATTTTTTACAAGATGTAGAGGAATTGGCCATAAATGTGAGTACTGACAGATCGAAATTACATAAATTTTTTTGGAGTCTGGGGACCGACAGAAGTCAAGGAAAAGTGCGCTGTTTAGTTTCTCCTACCCCTCTTCTCTCTTCCACATTATTCGTAGGTTTTGATCGGTTGCTAATTCCTTCTCCATCTCTGGTCCAGGTTTCATCTAGTTTTTTTCTCTGTTGGTTAGCGTCTGTCATCGATGAACCGAGCCGGCAGTTCTCGCTCCACCTTTTCGGCTTAGTTACTCTCTCGTCGTTCCTGAGAGCGGATTAAAGGATTGAACAAGAAGAGTTTCTACGTGTAACATAAATAAGACTTTGAACCAGGGCTTCCTCTAACAAGAGAAGAAGCCGTTAGCAGTCCAGGTTAGGGTTTCGGTTTAATACCAATCTCCTTATTCTGATAGCAGAGTAGTGTTAAAACCAAGTTGTATGGGCGATGACCTAGTCTTTCAACACAGTCAACATCCTCGGTTTAGCAATCAAGTGATTAGTTCAGTCATAGGTATTCGTTCTTTGAGTCGGTTTAGTTACAATCTCAGTCCACGCCAATGTTTTTTTTTCATCCATCTACGACTTCAATACGACAGCACAGCAACCATATTAAAAACCAGTCTATCAGCAACTACACTTAAGGCCAGGCACCTCAGTCGCCACATTGAAGTCCTTTTTTCCACGACACACCCGGGCATCCATCCAGTCAGCTTCACCAGAAGTAGGTCCCCAGACGGTCAGGCTTATTTCATAAGGGATAAAGGTCTGTTCTCATGCTATGAGAAATGAACCACTAACTAGTTAAATAGATGAAAGTAGAAGTGATTGATGTTTTTTCCAGCTATTCTAGTACAATCATAACCCTCGGCAAGGAAGACTGAAAGTCTAGGTTATTAAAAAGTGAAAGAGAGGCGACCAACGGAAGCTCGGCCATTAGGGAGATTGTGGGGAGGGCGTTCAGTAAGCTTGGTAGAACGACTGAGTTCTTACAGCACGGAAGTAGAACAATGAACAAGTCCGAGAGGACCCTTAACTATAGGCGACTAACTACAGCTCTCCCGAAGCCTTTCTCCTAACCAAGTAAGAGAGCTATACTAAAGGAAGCAGCGTAGAGAGGATTTGGCTAACTCAATTGATAATTGATAAGGAAAGGGTATCGGTATCGTAAGGGTCGTAGCGGAGGTGCAAGATCTTTGTAATGAATTTAGAAGAGTGCGATTCTCCCCCTGGTCTTCTAGTAGAGGCGGCTTTCCACAACCAAAAAGCGAATCTTCGTAAAGAAAGACAGGATCGATGGAATGAATAGAAGAGCCGAGATAAGGCTTCTGCTAGGGGATAGGAGGCTCTCTTTCGATAGACAAGATTCCTCAACTGAAGATGAACTTCCTGCAATGCTAAGACTCAAAGCCAATCAATCTCTTTTTCAGTCTAAGTTCTTGCTAGAGTGGGTTGCTATCTGCTCCATCCCCCTTCCTTGGTGATCGTACTTGTACTTCTTTTGGTCACTGGAGGCGGCTGATTCAGAAGTGGAGGTATTACATGCTGGCTCACCCGATCAAACTAGTGTCTCGCATGAATCCGGTGAAATACCTGTTCGAGAAGCCCTTTCGATCAATGGATGAATGAAGGCCTTATCTGCGGGATCGGATAAGTACTTTTTTCTAAGCTACAAAACAAGCTTGCCACTTTTTCTCTGCAGCAATAGCTTTGAGTCTCTAAGGGCTTTGCCTTTGAAAGAAGAAGCTGCTACAGAATAGATAGGCTGCTATCGAATGCCCCGGAGAATCCCCTGCTCTTGTTCTCGACTCCGGTGCTATTGACTCAAGTGGTGACATGTCGGATCTTGCCTTTGCCAGGAGCATTGATGCCGAGAATCGTCTAGCAAGAATAGGTAGGAACGGATTGCCCACAGGGATTGTTATCTTTGCAGGATTGGAGCACTCTACGGCTGGCTATTAAGGATTAAGACTTCTAGCATTAGATATCCTCTCCTGCTCGACTCACTCATTGTCCCCTTAATCTGATTCCGCCAGCTTTCTTTCTAGAGAAGAGACGAGATTGACTCTGTGAAACTTAAGCTAAAGGTAAGGAAGCAAACTTACCATACCCGCGTTGATGAAACCCTGGTATAAAAAATTTCTCTTTGCGTCCCCAGTTCTAATAAATGGAGGGCTCAGAGAGCTTGGCACCCTAATTGCTAGGGAACCCGATCTGTTGTCAGTGACAGTTGGAGTTGCTTTACTTGGTAGGGTCTAGCATTCCCGTTCTTAGAAGATTACCTAATAGGATATACTGTTTTATTTTATGTATAGGACTTCTCATAGGTATTGAATAGGTATTTGATGGCGGGCCGAGGTATTGGGTCTTTTAGGGCTTTTGTAAGGTCGTCAACCTGTTTTGTACAGAACTGACGGGGAACTACCAAGCCAAACGATTGATCTGACCCACAATCTTTCTCTTCCAACCTTTGAGTAGACCATAGGCGGGACTCTCTGTCGCCTAGGCGGAGAGGAGGGAATGTAAGACGAGACCGATTCAAGAGTATTGGACAGAAGAGAAGGGACGGAGACGGAGCTTCTTGCCTTTCATCATTTCAGGAAAGCTTATTTGAGCAGAGAATTTCCTTGTAGTACAATTTATCATAATTTATTTAATATAATGATCTCCGTATTGCAATTCTTCTATCTATTTTACCTATTCCAATCAATCGTTCTCAAAGGCCTTTTTGCGCTTCCAACCTAGCCTTATCGAGAATCTTTCCTGTAGAAGGGGGAGACAGATGCCGTAACAGCACCACACCACATATAAAGAGGAAGAGCAGCCTGTCATATGATTAGTGATCAGGTATTAGACAATCTATTCTAGAAGAAAAAACAACATCAAACAGCTTGCTCAACACACATGTTTCGAAGAACGTCTTTTTCCATGCTCGGGCTAGTTGGGAGGTGAAAGACACAAACAAAGCAAATGATTAATCATGTCCTATTCCCCGCCAAATGCTCGTGTACTCAAGGGCTTTCAAAAGCAGTTATCGAGGTGAAGGAAGCGCGAGCAAGTCTTACCGGCTTTAAGAGAAGGTGCCCCCATAGGCCAGTTCCTTAGCCCGGTCAAAAAGAATGCTTTGGTGACTTGAAAATGAACCACATGCGTAAATACAGATGCCGCTGCATACGAATCAGCCTCAAGCAGGCACGCACCTGGGAGGGCGAAAGAAAGGTAGACCCGCGCGGTGATTCAAAGTCATTTGACCTGAACCATCAAAGGAAGCCTGGTATGCTTAGAACATCAAGACAATCGAGCTGAACATACCAAAGCTTGACTAAGATGATGGTATCTCGGTGTGGAAGAGCTGGTCCTCGATATGGAAAGGTGGGCCGATTCTTTATGCCTTCTCGCCTTGAGGATGAACCAGCCACCATCACCACTCGTGGTTCACGTCTTTCGAAGAACTATCGCTCTGGCAAATCCCAAGTAAGATAGGAATGAATCCTAGGTCACAATGGAATGAGAAGGCTTGGAACTAGACTGATTGGCAGTAATGCGAAAACAGAAGAAAAAAGAGAATAGGGAGAATGCGGATTTGGTGGTACTTGAATTGATACTCATCATGCGAATTGGAGAGCATGCCCCTAAGGGTACTCTTTTATTAGAAGTGATTTAAAGATGTCAACATCTATTTTTGATTCAACAGCGGAAAAACATCAAACAATTCATGCTTACTACAGGTTCTATTTGGCTTGTCGAAATACCGATTAATCATCATTTTTTACCTCGATTGTCTACCTATCGCCATGCCTTAACCCATCCTAATCGGATACTTAAATTGGTAATTTATTCTTCCTATATTTAAAGCAGGTAAATTCCCAGATCCATAGCAAACATCTCATGCTTAACTCATCCTAATGTGAAGGTATGACCATCTTAGTGGTTACTAAAATAAAGCTAGATCATAAGGTTCATCTGCAGAGATTGTCTAAAGATACAAATATCAAGGAAAATGCGTAGGATGTTTTGCCCGCTAAGGTATTTCCATTCCTGGCGATTAGCAGAGTTGGAAGACCAGAAAAAGCTGAATAGTTTTTGCGGGTCAAATCGTTTAAAGCAAAGATTCCGTTGGTGTTCTATCTCTAACTCTTGCAGGTGGAGAGGTCGATGTTTCGCTCGTCACCCAGGGGAACAACGGAGCTAGCCGACCTCCTGTACTGAACTTCTGTGGGAGTCACGCTGAGGAACTCAATCTCTAATAACTTTCAGAGTTTCCTGTCGCAACGATAAAGTTGTGGAGAGGACGCGGCAAGTGCCGACATAGCGTTTGAGAGTTCCACACTACTGGAGTCCTGCTCGATTCTCTGAGTGAGAAATTCGTATTGAGCTTACTTTCACAAGGAAGGGAAATCTTATTACGGGGTAGAAAACCTAGAGTTACTACGAAAAGTTTCCTTTCCGAACAAATTGATCTTTCAAATTATCATTCCAAATCTGTAACAAGTTACCTCGACTCCATTTTTGATGCTACATAACATATATATGGAGAAAAGTTCTCATTTCGGAGACATCTTGCCCGGTGAATCAAGGTTACGCTTGAAAACTGACTTTCTCTTTTGCTCTTCCTTCTGCGGTTCCACCTCGAGTGAGCAACTGTCATCTGCTTCCCTAGGGCTAAGCTAGATGTCCAGACAGCTGCTCCGGAAAAAGGTACTATTGTAGTAGGAGCTACTCTTTCAATTCATTTCGCTTCCATATTTGTTGTACCCGAGGCTCGTTGAGACCTTCTTCTCAAAAACAAAAAAAAAAGGAAGAGCCCGTCTTTTGCTCTTACGAATCCATGTGAGGGAAACTCGGACAAAACAAAAAAGGCTACCTTCGACGAATCTACTAGAGATTTCTCCTAGATGATCTTACTCTCGCTCAAATTCTAGCTCCTTCTGAAACTGCCTTTGGAGAAGCGTCAGTCGCTGCTGCTTCCGAAAATAGCAATTTAGCTGACTCGGAAATGCTATTGCTTCAATTAGAGCGAACCCTGGCATAGCTGAATAGTTGAGAGCGAAGGATTCCTTCCGATTGAATCAGCGAATTCAAGACCTTACCTATTTTCCAATAGTGGCTCCCAGCTCTTGTTGCTGCTCTGATTAGTTTAGCTCCTTCGGTCATAACCTTTCACTCTTCTTCTTACATAGGTCCCTATCTCACCTTGGTGCTCCTAGCATCCTTTCGTTCAGATTCTTGTCGGCCATTTGCTTGAGGAAGGCCCGATCCAGCCCGTCAAAAGATTACACATGGAGCAGAAACTTGTGCTACCTAGCTCGGATTACTGGCTGTGGCTAAAAAGATGTCCAATCCCGACTTGCTTAAGCTATCCTTGCTCCTTTGGAATCTCTTTTGGTTAGCTGAACTTCTTATGAGGTCAATCCCCTGCTACTGATTCAAAGAGAAAAGAATAGGACCAGCCTTTCGGGGACCTGACCTGAAAAACAAAAACTGAAGACTGGGAAATCAATGAACAAAAAGATCTATTATTTATCTTCTTGTCACCTCCTGAGCTAATAGAAAGAGATAGATCAAATCCTGATCGGTTAACACCCTTTGGCCTTCGGGCCTTGCACTCGAATCCTGGAGAGGGAGAGAGTACAAAACATAACATAAAAGGCTACCTTCGGCCAATCTAGTACTAGTAGGTTAACGAGCGAGAAATCTTTCCTTCCGCAGTTGTTCCCAGGCTCTGACAAGACCTGCATTGAAACAAAACTGGCCTTGACTAAAGTAGGTCTAATGCTTACCCTTTCCTCGGAAATTTCTCCCCCTAAATAGAATAAATAATAGAATGAGAAAGAAAAGTCACAATGTTCCACCCTGATTCAGTCCACAGATAGGCCGATCAGTGACAACTTTGCAAAAAAGGACTCACTTACCTTAGCCCCTCTTCCCGAACTTGGTAACTTTGTCAAAGAAAAGACAGCTCAATCACTTTCTCGGGACAGCAACCTTAGAAAAACGGCCCTTTGCTACCGCGTGATTTATCGAAAGCGAAGTTATCTTTTGTTTTGAATTAGATAGACCCTCAAATCCTAACGCGTTAGAGCTAGAGTCGCTCCTAACTCATTTAGCTGACTCGGTCCCGCTACCGCCCTCCCAGAGGGGTCAATGAGAAAGGAAAGGAAAGACTTGACGATCACCGCACCATGAGACAGATTCGCAGTGAGCGGACACGATACGTCGGCCTCGGTGACATGTTCAGAAGAGGCTTCTCTGGAAGAGAGAGTAAGGAAGAGAAAGATAAGAGAAAGGAACCGCTTAAAGGATATTCCCTATATATATAAAAAAATCTTATAAGATAAAGACTAAGTAATAGTTATATATAAAAAGCATATTGCCTCTTTGATTCCCTGCCAGACGTAATACCTTCTCCGCAGCCTTTCCCTGAGTAGTAGGAGACTAGCTCTACAGAGCCTTACTGCTTGGGATACTGTCCCATAAATGGGAATAGGTCCATACGATCGAATAGGGTCTCTGCCAACCAGTGAGGAAGTGAGTTGGAAGTCCTTCTTGTTAAGCGTGTAAGGCAGGAATAAATTGATAGTTGTTATTCCCTTTGAAAGCAATGCAGGATAAAGCTAGGAATAGCTGATTCTCGGTCAAAAGCAGGAGAATTGAAAGGAGGGTATTCCTATTCAAGTTCCTGTAAAGGGGAAGGCTCGGCTCGGCGCGCTCCTTTCGCTGCGCTAATCTTTAATTCCATAGAGGATTGTTCCAAACGACAGGCTTCGCTACCCTCCCCGCTCGCACCTTCAGTTTGGTTGTGCCACCTCTTGAGTTACAAGAGTTCCGACCCCCGATTTCAATCGTTAGACTCAACGGATACACAAGCTTTACACATACGCTTCATCCGAAAAAGTTCTATACGGGCGCGACAGCTTAGAGGAGGAGGACGTTTAACGAAGTCCCGGTTGTAGGGAAACAGAAGGAATTAAAAAAACCTACTCTTATAGCTGCAGGAGGAATCCTTCCCTGAGGGAATGAAGATAGATCGCAATCAATTCAGCTCGGGCCCCGTTGCTCGTAACTAGGAGGTGGCACCTTTACAGAGCAATCAAGCGGTGTGTATTCAGGGTGAACCAAAGGAATCGATGGTGAACTCCTGTCTTGACCCACGCCCTGGGAGGAATTCCTTTTTAGAGTCTTCTGGACAGAACATTGGACAAAACCATTCCATCGGTAACGCCTACAATTACTTACTTATAGTTGGATGGCTAGACGATCGAGACGATCGCTTGCTATTACCCATATTCAATATTGTGAAATTCCTATTTTTCCCGATCCTACTCAAGCCCCCGGCCCTCGAAAGAGGGAAACTTCGGATCTGCCCTGTAATCCTAGCGGCTTGAAGTAAGACATGGTGAGGTTTGAGCGCGCTCTATCGTCCCTCCATCGCTCCTTCCCATCCAAAAACGCCCGAATTTACTTATTTTAGGAACTTAGCTGTTTTTGGTTGACTTCCTAAAGTCTAGGGTAAAACCCGAAAAAATTTCCCATTCATTGGGAGGGGTTTCCGCTTATTCAATAGCCATTAGACCGGATGTCATGATTGATCCCCATCCCCGACAGGGTAGATCTCTCCCCCTCCCATATGGTGTTGGCGACAGATCTTATGGTTAAGTATGTAAGTCATTGGCTATAGACGCTTTGGGGGTACCACTTCTCGATGCACTGATAAGTCACTTCCCATGAGACCGAAGCGGCTTTTCCTTAAGAGCTGAGGGCTCCTGATGCTAAGTTTTTTGGGGTCAGGGTAGAAAGAAAATGTTAAATAGGATAAAAAGAGGAAAGATCACCGGCAGAGAGCAGAGTTCGTTTAGAAAACCAGACAATCACGATCGGTGAAGATTCACCGGCGAAAACGGAGAGGAGGGCGGTCAAGGTAGAATAGTGGGTGGGTAGGTCTAGGTATGAAGAGAAGCGGTGCGCATATGAATGAATTATTCTTAAGAATCACGCTTGGAAAAAATGGATTTCTTTTCTAAAGAATCGGTGGGCAGGCGGGTATAAAATCTTTCATTTCCTTACTAACCAACTCGGCCCGTATAAGTTGTTGCGTATGTGAAAAAGAAAGACCTTCGAATGGTTTTGCTATTCGACCGACCAAGCTTAGTAGTTTTGTGCAGGCGAAATAGACTCTCCTGAGGGAGGAGATGACTTCTGGTCTGATGTAGCCAACCAAGGCTAGGGCGGAAAGGTTATCAATTTCAACATCTTCGATTCCTAATCAACAGCCCCAGTTTCTCCCAAATCAGAATGTGACCAATGGAGGGCGCTGGAAGGAATGATTCTCAGAAGAATTCAATCAAGCAAAGGAATGGAGGGAGGCACAACTGCTGGTGACAAGGCATGCTCCGCCGGCTCCCTCTGGGGTATCTATACACCAAGATCCGTTTTTGAGAGACCACTTCTTGGAACTTTTGGGTCAGTGCCTGCTCCGGTGCCTGGATCTTCCAAAGATTGAATCTAAGGCTAGCCAACCGTTTCAAAACTTCCTCGACAAGGCCGATCTTTAACCAGGAGACGGCACGTTCGGGTCCTTTTTGAGCCCGGAATGGTAGGAGTCAAAGCTCATGCATGTCGATGTGACGATCAACGGGCGAAAGACCACAGCACTGGTCAGTACAACCCAAAATTGACTATTTGTAAAAGTTGCCGACGAGCTCAGGCTCGAGCAGAACTCTAGCAGGATCAACGCCGTTAACTCACGAGCGAAGCCAGTAGCTGGACTTGCCAAGGGCGTGCCGATCAGAATGGCTGCCAGGCTATACATAGAAAATCAGCAGGAACTCTTGTGCTTAATACTTTAAAAGTAAGTATGGGCTGCACATGCACATGCAGCAAGAATGTGCTGCCCAACCAAAGAGTAACCGACCCTCCCCTGAAAGCAGTTCAATCCGATGTTTGCATTTATATTATATAAAAATATATATGAAAATAGCAATCTTTGCATTATAGACTATTACTCTTGCTCCTGAATTCGATGAAGCTAATAGCGGAAAGAAAGGCTTCATTATACTAGAAACTCCCGAGCCTTCGTTCACTAGGGAAGAATGCGACCTAGTGGCTATATACTGTAACCTCTTCGGTTCTCCCTGTGCCACTGAAAGAAAGGAAGCTTGGGATAAGCTAAAGGAGGAGTTTGAGGGCAGTGATAGGGTGAAAACGGTCAAGCTCCTCACTCTAAAAAGAGAGTTCGAGGTGCTTAGGATGAAAGAAAGTGAAACCGTGAAGGAGTATGCTGCTAAGTTGCTAGAGTTGGTGAATAAAATCAGGTTGTTTGGGGAGCAATTTCCAGACTCCAAGGTGGTGGAAAAGATTTGAATCAGTTTACCATCCAGGTTTGAACCTAAAGTTTCTGCCATTGAAGAATCCTGTGATCTCAAGGTTTTGTCAGTTGCTGAGCTTATCAGTAAGCTACAAGCTCAGGAACAGAGGTCTAGTTTGAGGGATGAAGATACAAGTGAAGGGGCTTTTCAAGCCAGGCAAAAGGGAAGGCAGCCATCTAGAGGAAATCAAAAGTCTGGTTCAGAAAGTTCAGACAAAGGTAAAGCTGCTGTAAAAGAGGGAGGAAAAACGGGCAAGTTTCCACCCTGCAGCGTTTGTAAAAAAACAAACCATTTGGTGAAGGATTGCTGGACAAAGGACAAGTCAAAGGTGCAGTGCAGATTTTGCAGGAAATTTGGCCATTTTGAGAAGTTTTGCAAGGCCAAGCAAAATCAGATGAGGAACCAAAATCAGACAACTAATCAGCAACAAGCTAACTACACTGATGAACAGGAGGAGGATGAGGCTGAAAACGTGTTCATGGCTTCTCAAGTCACAAGAGATGCCAGTCAGCAAACATGGTACATTGATAGTGGTTGTACCAGTCACATGGCCAAGGAGGAAATCAGAGCGGTCCTTAACCAGCCCTCAAAGCGCCTGGCCCTGAGGGTCTCCAAGGTATCTTCTTCAAATCCTTCTGGGACATTGTGGGGCCCAGTGTTACGGAGGCGATTGAAGCTTTCTTTGACTCTGGCTACCTGCTCAAAGAGCTGAACAGAACCTTCATAACCCTTATTCTCCAAAATTCCTTAAACCCTCAATCAATTCCGTCCCTCGGTAATGTGGCTTATAAGGTCTTCTCAAAAATCCTAGTTAACAGAGGATGAGACCCCTCCTGGAAAAGCGGATTTCTCCGTGGCAGGGTGCCCTCTTTTGTGCCTAAGAGACTGATTTATGACAACATCCTGATAGCTCATGAATTCCTTTAAAAAGAAAAAAGGTGCTTCCGGGTAGATGAGCATCAAGTTAGACATGGAAAAGGCTTTAAGCTTGAGCACTCACGTCAGATATCGTACTTTTTCTATGCCTTCCTTATGTTCCGGACCGGGAACGAACGAAAGATACTATTAGCTCCCGATCCTTGCTCATTAGTCATCTTCAAAGGAAGGTGGTGATGACTAGGTTTTTCCATAGTCTTGGTAGGAGCCGCCCATAGGGGAATCCGCACCCACCGGAGCTGCTTACTGACGAGGGGCTTGATTTCACCAGTTCCCATGCTCCTCCTTCTGCTGCTATTCTGACTTCCATAGATGCTCTTTCTTCAGCTGCTTTATCGGTTACTAAGACTCTTTCAAGAACCCCTAATTGATGCTGATTTCCCAATGGATCTGTTGATTAGGAATCTTCCCTCGGGGCTTAATCTTATAGTTATAAGGAAAACCTTCACTTCAGATAAGAAAGGCCAGTGCCGCTCCCTCCCTACTCTCTGTCTCTGGGAGGGAAAAGCTCTCAACAAAGACAACAAACACTTCCTTTTCTACAATATTGGATTCTAGTTTAACCAGCATCTAATTGCATGGATTTCACCTTTCTTATGCATCTAGGTAAGCAGCATCCACGGGATTAGCCCCTTGATCACCTTCTGAACCGAAACCCCTACTTGGGAACAGATCTTGAGGGAGAGCTTGAGATCATAGAGTAGGGAGAGGGAAAAGGGTGTGAAATCATCCACCATTCTTCAATCAATTTACTGAGATACCACCACCCGATTGTCCGCTAGGGATATAGAGACAATCAGTCTTTTCGCCTTCATTTATGAGGAATAAACGGAGGAGTCGGACGAAACACATAAAGGGCGCACTCTAAGCAGGTCTTCTTTCGACGCGACCCTGAGATGAGGGGAATAAGCAAAAGCCACTGTCAAAAGAGGTGTGGGGGTAAACCAGCTCTTTCTTTCGCTATATGGAGTAGGTATCAGGGATCAACTTCTCTTCTTCTACTTCTTCTAATCAAAATCCTTCTAAGACAAAAAGGGGACTTCCATGCTCAAGATTGAATGCGTACTAGAGGAGAAAGGTGAACATCAAGTCTAAAAAAGAAGAATCTCATCAGGTGAACAACCAACTGTTCACTTTGCCATCTAGAGAGAGTGTGTTGTTAGCGCGTAAATACACTCGACGAAGCGAAGGAAGGGTAGCCCAATTTTGTTTTGAGACGAATGAATGCCGAAGAAAGGAAGGCCGCCATTAGAGCTTTTTCCACCACGAAACAAAGACGTGGCAACAAAGAAGCAAGCAAGTTCCTAAGCCTAAGTCAGAGCTTTCTTAATACGAGAAGCAGCTTCACCGGGTGGACGAGGAGATGGAGTTGGGGAAAGGGAAAGACCAGCCACTACCTCTTTTCTACGATCTTGTCCGATATTGATTTTTTTGAATAGAAAATGATTTTGTTCCGGCAGCTCCCCCACCAAGAGGTTCAGGTGCTGAAAGGGATGCCCGAGTCAGGGATGCCGAAGGAAGGGGGAGAAAAGGAGCCTTTCTTTAGGCCACTCCATTCCCAGCTGATAGCAAAGCCATCAATGTTGAACAAAGCCCAACCTTATGGAGCAAGGAAGAAGGAGGGAAAACGATTACTGCCAAGCGGTCACCTACTAAGACCAAACAGTCCTACCTTAGCGTACCGGACTATAATAACCTATCTTTTTCATTTTTGAAGTGGGAGAGTGTGCTTTTTAATTATTATCCGTAATGCGACTGGTGATGAAATAGGCTTATAATACTGGGTAGGAGAAGGGTGGATTTCCTATTAGTTATATCATAAAAAAACCAACTGGAAATCTTTACTTTACAGACTCTAATAGCTATTCGGTAACCACTCAGTGCCCTTTACTATCAGGGCTAAGGAACGAAAACGTAGAGGCCCGTTGTTACTCGGTTTGCTTTCTCTTTATTCATGTAGAATAGATGGTTAGGGAAAGTCTCTTTCTTCTTTCCTGAAGCATCGAGTGAAAAGGACTAGCTTTTAGCAGTAGTTAAAGTTAACTTTATTTGCTTTTAAGCCAATAAGCCTTTGAGAAATGCATTTCATTCGGGTGGAGTAGAAGCAGTTGGTAAGGGTATTGAGTTTATAAGTCGAAGTCTTTTGACTAACCTTTCCATTCCAACCGCTGCAAAAAGAACCAAAAAGTGGAAGCTTATTATAAAGAAAAGGACCGATGACTCGCTTGTTCAGTACTGCTAACTATTATAGGAGGATGCCGTCCCCTCGGGACTACCAGTAGTTTCGGTTGTTGAATCTCGTGCAAGTTAGGTTGTGGTTGTATTGGCTGCAAGCGGAACGAAGGCGCTTTAGGTGTGTGTTGACCATGCGCTCTCGCGTCATGTAATATCGTATGTATGATAGAGGTGGTGTGGTGATTGACCTCAATGCTAATGGTTATCCCCA